TAATATACGATCTATTTGAAGCTGCTACCGGTATGCGAATGATGCACAATTACTTTCGCATCGGAGGAGTAGCCGCCGATCTACCTTATGGATGGATCGATAAATGTTTAGATTTCTGTGATTATTTTTTACGCGGAGTTGTTGAATATCAACAACTTATTACAGAGAATCCTATTTTTTTAGAACGAGTTGAAGGAGTAGGTTTTATTAGCGGGGAAGAAGCAGTAAATTGGGGCTTATCGGGACCAATGTTACGAGCTTCTGGAATACAATGGGATCTTCGTAAAGTTGATCCTTATGAGTCTTACAACCAATTCGATTGGAAAGTCCAATGGCAAAAAGAAGGGGATTCGTTAGCTCGCTATTTAGTACGAGTCGGTGAAATGAGGGAATCCATCAAAATTATTCAACAGGCTGTAGAGAAAATTCCTGGAGGACCTTACGAGAATTTAGAAGTCCGACGCTTTAAGAAAGCAAAGAATTCCGAATGGAATGATTTTGAATATAGATTTCTTGGTAAAAAACCTTCGCCAAATTTTGAATTGTCAAAGCAAGAGCTTTATGTAAGAGTGGAAGCTCCAAAAGGTGAATTAGGGATTTATCTGGTAGGAGATGATAGTCTTTTCCCCTGGAGATGGAAAATTCGGCCACCCGGTTTTATTAATTTGCAAATTCTTCCTCAGCTAGTTAAAAAAATGAAATTGGCTGATATCATGACGATATTAGGTAGTATAGATATCATTATGGGGGAAGTGGATCGTTGAAATGATAATAGATAGGGTAGAGGTAGAAACTATCAATTCTTTTTCGAAATCGGAATTATTAAAAGAAGTCTATGGACTAATATGGATTCTACCCATTTTGACCCTCCTTTTAGGAATCACAATAGAGGTACTCGTAATTGTGTGGTTAGAAAGAGAAATATCTGCATCGATACAACAACGTATTGGTCCTGAATATGCTGGCCCCCTGGGACTGCTTCAAGCTATAGCAGATGGGACTAAGCTACTTTTTAAAGAGGATATCCTGCCATCCCGAGGAGATATTCCTTTATTTAGCATTGGACCCTCTATAGCAGTCATATCCATTTTATTAAGTTTTTTAGTTATCCCTTTGGGATATCGTTTTGTTTTAGCCGATCTTAGTATTGGTGTTTTTTTATGGATTGCCATTTCAAGTATTGCTCCTATTGGTCTTCTTATGGCGGGATATAGCTCAAATAATAAATATTCTTTTTCAGGCGGTTTACGAGCTGCTGCTCAATCCATTAGTTATGAAATACCATTAACTTTTTGTGTGCTAGCAATATCTCTACGTGTGATTCGTTAAAATAGGATATTTTTCCTCTAAAATCCATTGAATATTTATCTTCCTTTTCTTATTCTGTATTCGGGTTGGTAAGTTAAACTAGATAGCTATATGAGTGAAAGAAAACAGCTTATTAATTTGTAGTAAAAAGAAAAAATCTCATTTCCTACGTACAAGAAAAAAGTTGAAGTAAACATAAGCAGTGTAAACTCTTTACCCCAAGGTTGATATTTTTTAATTAGTCATCATATCTTGAAGCGGGCAAGAATAAAGGATTCGCGATATGGAATTTCATTACTAGAATATTCCTAGTTATTACTATAACTTATAATCATAAGAAGAATCCATCAAAAGTTAGTGAGGGGTTAGGAACACTAAAGTACATAAAGGATTAGTAATGGGGGAATCTAAGACATTAGGGATTTTCCCTCATAAAAGGAATCATAATAAAGACTTGAAATTGGTGGAAATGATCAAGTAGTACTTTCTTCGGATTCCGATCCAGAGTATGTTCCCATTCACTTGTTAAGGAAATGGCTATCAAGAACGAATTAACCCTTTATTCCTTTTTTCTTTTTAACTACCCCCTCCCCGGGGAAAGAAGAATAGGACAAAAGATATGGAATGCAATACAAAAAAATATTTTTATTAATTCTTTCCTTCCTCTATCTATATTCATACAGAATTCCTCATGAACTAATGCCCAACTCTTTCCATTTATTAATTTAATTTCTATAACGAGTGTTTTATTCCAAGATTAAGTTATTACTGAACAAAGAAAAATTTTCATTATATTATAAAGGATGAGATCAATTCGGAAGCGCTTTTTCTTAGTCTAGCAGACGGAATTCCTTTGGTCTAATTTAGGACTTTCCTATCGATTTTATTTTACCTAATTCTATCTACGCCCCAGGGGATAATACCGAAACGAAACAATCCTTTCCTTTTTCTGATCATAGAGAAGCCGTATGAAGCTAAGGTTTCATGTACGGTTTTGGAATAGCGGTGGGAACTGTGATGTTATCATCGACTATGATTATCTAACAGTTCAAGTACAGTTGATATAGTTGAAGCACAGTCAAAATATGGTTTTTTTGGATGGAATCTTTGGCGTCAGCCTATAGGTTTTCTGGTTTTTCTAATTTCTTCTTTGGCAGAATGTGAAAGATTACCCTTTGATTTACCAGAAGCGGAGGAAGAATTAGTAGCAGGTTATCAAACCGAATATTCCGGTATTAAATATGGTTTATTTTATCTTGCTTCTTACCTAAATTTATTAGTTTCCTCTTTATTTGTAACAGTTCTCTACTTAGGCGGGTGGAATTTCTCTATTCCCTATATATCCTTTTTTGATTTTTTCCAAATGAATAAAGCAGTTGGAATTTTGGAAATGACAATGGGTATCTTTATTACATTAACTAAAGCTTATTTATTTCTCTTCATTTCTATCACAATAAGATGGACTTTACCCAGGATGAGAATGGATCAGTTATTAAATCTTGGATGGAAATTTCTTTTACCTATTTCCCTGGGCAATCTCTTATTAACAACCTCTTCCCAACTTGTTTCACTATAAAATAAGATAATACAATAACAGTAAGAATATTTTCAACACAAAAGTTCTCTCAAACAAGAGAAAGAAACATACCTTTTTCATAGATATTTAGAATATGTTCCCTATGGTAACTGGGTTCATGAGTTATGGTCAACAAACAATACGCGCTACAAGGTACATTGGTCAAAGTTTCATAACTACCTTATCCCACACAAACCGTTTACCTATAACGATTCACTACCCTTACGAAAAATCAATTACACCGGAGCGTTTCCGGGGGCGAATCCACTTTGAATTTGATAAATGTATTGCTTGTGAAGTCTGTGTTCGCGTATGTCCAATAGATCTACCCCTTGTGGATTGGAGATTTGAAAAGGATATTAAAAAGAAACAATTGCTTAATTATAGTATTGATTTCGGAGTTTGTATATTTTGTGGTAATTGTGTTGAGTACTGTCCGACAAGCTGTTTATCAATGACTGAAGAATATGAACTTTCTACTTATGATCGTCATGAATTGAATTACAATCAAATTGCTTTGAGTCGGTTACCAATCTCCATAATGGGAGATTACACAATTCAAACAATTAGGAATTCGACTGAAAGTAAAATAGACGAAGATAAATCTTCGAATTCAAGAACGATTACTGATTACTAGACTAGGATTTTTTATTTTTTGTTAAAAAAATCCAAAAATTCTTTACTAACTATAAAGGAAAACGAATAACTACTGCTTATTGCAAATTATTCCTGATTTAAAATCAGACTAGATTTTCGTGATATAATTTCTAACTATACAGCTTATACGCAAAAAAATATCCTAATCCCTTTTTTTTACTTGAATCCTTTAGTTTTAGTCAGTTCATGAAAAATTTTATACTATTAATTTCTTTTTATCCATAATGGATTTACCTGGACCAATACATGAAATTCTTGTGCTATTTGGGGGATTTGTTCTTCTACTAGGAGGTCTAGGAGTAGTATTACTTACCAACCCAATATATTCTGCCTTTTCGCTGGGATTAGTTCTTGTTTGTATATCCTTATTCTATTTTTTATTGAATTCCTACTTTGTAGCTGTCGCACAACTTCTTATTTATGTGGGAGCCATAAATATCTTGATTATATTCGCTGTAATGTTCGTAAATGGCTCAGAATGGTCTAAAGATAAGAGTTATTGGACTATTGGAGATGGGTTCACTTCACTCGTTTGTATAACTATTGTTTTTTCACTAATGACTACTATCCCAGATACGTCATGGTATGGAATTCTTTGGACTACAAGATCAAACCAAATAGTAGAGCAGGGTCTCATAAATAATGTTCAACAAATTGGGATTCATTTAGCAACCGATTTTTATCTTCCGTTTGAACTCATTTCCATAATTCTTCTAGTTTCTTTAATAGGTGCAATTACTATGGCTCGGCAATAAGAAAAACTTAGAAAGAGTAAAGATTATTAGAATTGCAAATCTAAAATAAATAACTAAAGAATCACAATTTTTATTTAGTAAAACCCATCTACTGCCAACAAATACCTTCTTTTCTTTTTTGTTGTGTAATTGTTCTATTTAATTGAATCGGTTCAATTCTTTGTCCTCATATTGAAATGAATCGAGATTGATAAGGAGTTAGTTAATGATGTTTGAGCATGTACTTTTTTTGAGTGTCTATTTATTTTCGATTGGTATCTATGGATTGATCACAAGCCGAAACATGGTTAGAGCTCTAATATGTCTTGAACTTATACTGAATTCAATTAATCTAAATCTCGTAACATTTTCTGATCTATTTGATAGTCGCCAATTAAAAGGAGACATTTTCGCAATTTTTGTTATAGCCCTTGCGGCTGCTGAAGCCGCTATTGGACTATCCATTCTTTCTTCCATCCATCGTAACAGGAAATCCACTCGTATCAATCAATCTAATTTTTTGAATAATTAGACTTTAGAATAATTAGACATAGAATCCTCTAAACAAAGGCGCACATATAATAAAAATATCGAATATTAAGATGAATAGAAATCTAATACTATTTTCTTTTCTTATTATTATTTGAGAATATCCATTTTTTGAGTAGGTTATTGCATAGTATTCTTTTTTACTTAAATGAATTTTTGTAATTCATTGATATTGCAATTTGAATATTGCAATAATTTATATTGAAAAGACGATAGCCAATTTATTGGCTAATTCGAATTCGTATGTACAATTCGTATAATTATGGCTGTTGAAGTCCAAAATTCAAGTCTCTTGGCTCTTTTCACGCTTTCTCACAAACGGATTAAAAAATAGATTATTATTTTTGTTGAAGTTTGGATAAACCATTGCTTCGTCTGGTGTCTACAATACATATGACTCATTATAGTACTAATTTAATTTTTACCAGATTGAAAAATTTTATGTTGAAAAGAAGAATTTATAGATCCAATGTCACATTCCGTAAAAATTTATGATACATGTATAGGATGCACTCAATGTGTACGAGCTTGTCCAACAGATGTATTAGAAATGATACCCTGGGATGGATGTAAAGCCAAGCAAATTGCTTCCGCGCCGAGAACCGAAGATTGTGTGGGTTGTAAGAGATGCGAATCTGCCTGCCCAACAGATTTTTTAAGTGTCCGCGTTTATTTAGGGCCTGAAACAACCCGTAGCATGGCTCTATCTTATTGATACGTTACAAAAAACTCCACTTGAATCGTCTGATTCCTCTTTACCGAAGAAGCCTGTGCTCGAAATAATCGAGCACGGGCTTTTCTGGTCAAAACGTATCTTGTCTTTATCACTTTATCATGAGTTATTTTCCTTGGTTAACAATACTTGTTGTTTTGCCGATATTTGCAGGTTCATTAATTTTCTTTTTACCTCATAGGGGAAACAAAATCGTTAGGTGGTATACTATATCTATTTGTTTATTAGAATTCCTTCTAATGACTTATGCATTCTGTTATCATTTCCAACTGGAAGATCCCTTAATCCAATTAAAGGAGGATTCTAAATGGATAGATGTCTTCGATTTCCACTGGAGATTGGGAATCGATGGACTTTCATTAGGATCTATTTTATTGACAGGATTTATCACTACTTTAGCTACTTTAGCAGCTTGGCCAGTTACCCGGAATTCGCGATTATTCTATTTCCTGATGCTAGCAATGTATAGTGGTCAAATAGGATTATTTTCTTCGCGAGACCTTTTACTTTTTTTTATCATGTGGGAGTTAGAATTAATTCCTGTTTACTTACTTTTATCCATGTGGGGGGGAAAGAGGCGTCTATATTCAGCTACAAAGTTTATTTTGTATACTGCGGGTGGTTCCATTTTTTTCTTAATCGGAGTTCTGGGTATGGGCTTATATGGTTCCAACGAACCAGGGTTAGATTTGGAAAGATTAATTAATCAATCATACCCTGCAACTTTGGAAATACTTTTATATTTAGGCTTCCTTATTGCTTATGCTGTCAAATTGCCGATTATACCCCTACATACGTGGTTACCAGATACCCATGGGGAAGCGCATTATAGTACATGTATGCTTTTAGCGGGAATCCTATTAAAGATGGGAGCATATGGATTGATTCGGATCAACATGGAATTGTTACCTCATGCTCATTATCTATTTTCGCCCTGGTTGGTAATAATAGGAGCGATACAAATAATCTATGCAGCTTCAACTTCTCTTGGTCAACGAAATTTCAAAAAAAGAATAGCCTATTCCTCTGTATCTCACATGGGTTTCATAATTATAGGAATTGGTTCCATAACCAACATTGGACTCAATGGAGCTATTTTACAAATATTATCCCATGGATTTATTGGTGCTACACTTTTTTTCTTGGCAGGAACGGCTTGTGATAGAATGCGTCTTGTTTATCTCGAAGAGCTGGGGGGGATATCTATCCCAATGCCGAAAATTTTTACCATGTTTAGTAGCTTTTCAATGGCTTCTCTTGCTTTACCAGGAATGAGCGGTTTTGTCGCAGAATTAGTAGTATTTTTTGGGCTAATTACTAGCCCAAAATTTCTGTTAATGCCAAAAACGCTAATTACTTTTGTAATGGCAATTGGAATGATATTAACTCCTATTTATTTATTATCTATGTTACGCCAGATGTTCTACGGATACAAGCTATTTCATGTTCCAAACGCAAATTTTGTGGATTCTGGACCACGAGAACTCTTTCTTTTAATCTGTATCTTTTTACCAGTAATAGGAATTGGTATTTATCCAGATTTTGTTCTCTCCCTATCCGTTGACAGGGTAGAGGCTCTCTTATCCAATTATTATCCTAAATAGGTTTTTTTAGCTAGTCCGCTCTATATTCCTATAGTGTAAAAACCCAATAATTCAGAAAAAAGTAAAAAAGTCTAATTAGATCTATCTCGAATTTTTGAGAACCCTTTGAAAAGGCGTTCAAGGGGTTCTCAAATAAAACAAAAAAGTAAAAACGTTCATGAAATGAACGTTTTATTTTATGTAATCATTTAGGTGTTAATGTAAACGAACCATAACTATGTAAACCTATTCCTAATAGATTGATACCAAAATAACAGATCCAAATTATAAGAAATCCTATCGAAGCTACAAGTGCAGAATTCGTACCCTTCCAATTTGGATTTGTTCTACTATGTAAATAAATTGCGAATATGGTCCAAGTAATAAATGCCCAAGTTTCCTTAGGATCCCAATTCCAATAGGATCCCCACGCCTCATTAGCCCATACTGCTCCACAAAGAATACCTATGGTTAAAAGGGTAAATCCTAGGCTAATGACACGATAACTCCAAGAATCCAAACGCTCAGTTAATTGATATTTGTAATAATTTGGAAATGAAGGAAAAGAGGTGCTTTTTAAAGCACTTCTTTTTGCATAGAAATTTTCAATCTGACTAAAGAAAAATGTGTTAAATAAAACATTTTTTTTCTTTTTAGAAAAGAACTGGAAATTATTTCGAAATCTAACGATTAGAAGAGCGGCGGATAATAAGGATCCGCACAAAAGAGTTGCATAGCTTAGTAACATCATACTGACGTGCATCATTAACCACTGAGATTGTAGAGCAGGTACTAGTATTGTGGATTGATGCATTTCAGTTAAAAGACCCGACGTGGCAAAGCCTTGCGTTAAAATAGTACTTGGCGTAGTTATTCTGCTTAAATCATTTTTAGAGTTCTGTATCTTAGGAATCGTATGAAGAATATACAGAGCCCATGAAAGGAAGATCAATGACTCATATAAATTACTTAATGGAAAATGTCCCGAAGAAGCCCAACGAGAAACTAGGAATCCTGTTATAGATAAAAAAGTAGCTATCATTCCTTTTTCTAACGAATCACGTAATCCCCCAAGTTCACGAACTAATAAGGTTATCAAATGAATCGTAATCACAATTGAAATGGTTGAGAAAGAGATATGAGTTAGTATATGTTCTAAAGTTGCAAATAGCATAAGGGGAAGGTCCCATTACAAAATTGTAAATTTCGAATTGAATCTATTTTCTAATCTATTGTATTCTTTTTCGAGAATGCCGCCACTCGGATTCGAACCGAGATGCTTGAGCACTGCTTCCTAAGAGCAGCGTGTCTACCAATTTCACCATGGCGGCTAACTTCAAATAATAGGTAACTTAAAAGAATAATAGTCATTTTCTCGCGAATCGTCGAGATTGGGAAAGTCCCTAAAATTTAGGAACATTAGAATTTTCATTAAAATAGACTTCGTTTGGTAGTATCGTTGGTATTTTTTTTTTTTACAATAAACTCTTGCTTTGCCCAATAGAAACACTGCTTGAAAGAGTTTGAACTGTTTTTTTTTCTAAGTTGCAATATAGAACTAATTTTTTTTCTAATAAGTTTCTCATTTAAATTTTAAAAATCTTTCAATGCAATGGACAAAATCCAAAAAGCCTTTTCTATTTATCCATTTTAATTTCATCATTAAATAGAAACCCCTTTGGATTTTCAAAAAATTTCTAGAATGAAAGCCTTTATGCTCTTATTAATATAATTTATCAACCTTAAACCAATTTACTTGTGGATTTTGGATAAGATAGGTAGAAGTTGTAAGTCCTATTGCAAAAATACTCCACTTTTCATAATAGAATCCTCATATTTTATTATGAGGATTCTATTATGAAAAGTTCATTGATAGGAAAAGAAATACTTAGCACACAGTATACCAAAAACTTTTATTCTATAGATCAGAGGGGTTTGTTCTAAGAATATTGTACCGAGTAATTCGACACATAAAAGCACATTCATTAATTAATCCAAATTTTTCATATTAAATAATTGGAATTCTTTTTTGATAGGTCAATTCAGATTATTCCAAAACCTCATTATTTGTTTGTTTGTTGCCCAGAAAAACCCTTTGGTTTTGGATGCTCGTTGCCGCTAGAAAATGATCTTGATTTTGCTAAAGAATAAGATTGTACTATGGAAAAATAAGTCTTTTTCTTCCAAAGATTTTTACGAATACGCTTTTTTGACATTGAAGTACGTTTTTTTGGAACTGCCATTCAAAAAGGAAATTACTTTTTTCTAGTTGTATGTGAAAGACATCTATTGCCGCAAATCAATCCTTCTTTCTTCTTTTTCTTAGTATTTATACTTAGATACTGAAAGATACTGAAATTCTAAATTATTTTTTACTTCATTTTGTCTAATGCGGATAAGACAAGAATTTTTTAGCATATTTTTCGTATATATTTTAGACTTTGTTTTAATAATATAGAATATACAGAAAGGTTTTCCATTTAAATCTATTTATATATATTTATATATCAAGTATACTCCATATATAGATATATGGTACGGGGGCCTATCCCCCATATAAGATCGGGGGATAAAAAGAAGGGAAAATTCAAATAGTTAATTAAGTTCAGAATGGTATTTCATAATGGAATTCCAATCAAAACAAAAAATACTGAGTCTCTTAAACAAGACATTCTAAAACTTAGGTAATTATAGTCATTAGGATTTAATTTCAGTTCTATATGAAGTAAGGAATATTCGATAATTTCCTATAAACATAGGTTTTCATTGGAATTCAATCAATCAGTTACGAAACAAGAGAGCTGCTTCATCTTCGTCAGTATTTTTTTCTTAATTCTTTTTATTTATTCTTTCAGAAAGAGATAAGAATTAGTTTGGTGAATCGGAAATAATTTTATTTTATAGAAAAATTGAAGTAAAAATTTCAAGTAAAAATTGCAATTTCTTTTCTTATGGAACATACATATCAATATGCATGGGTAATCCCTCTTCTCCCACTTCCAGTTATTATGTCAATGGGGTTTGGCCTTATTCTTATTCCGACAGCAACAAAAAATCTTCGTCGCATATGGGCTTTTCCTAGTGTTTTACTCTTAAGTATAGCTATGGTATTCTCAGTTCAACTGTCTATTCAACAAATAAATGGAAGTTCTATCTATCAATATCTATGGTCTTGGACCATCAATAATGATTTTTCCTTAGAATTTGGATACTTGATTGACCCGCTTACTTCTATTATGTTAATACTAATTACTACTGTAGGAATCCTGGTTCTTATTTATAGTGACGGTTATATGTCTCACGATGAAGGATATTTGAGATTTTTTGTTTATATAAGTTTTTTCAATACTTCCATGTTGGGATTGGTTACTAGTTCCAATTTGATACAAATTTATTTTTTTTGGGAACTTGTGGGAATGTGTTCCTATTTATTGATAGGCTTTTGGTTTACACGACCAATCGCAGCGAGTGCTTGTCAAAAAGCTTTTGTAACTAATCGTGTAGGGGATTTTGGTCTGTTATTAGGAATTTTAGGTTTTTTTTGGATAACAGGTAGTTTAGAGTTTCGGGATTTGTTCCAAATAGCTAATAACTGGATTCCTAATAATGGGATTAATTCTTTACTTACTACTTTGTGTGCTTTTTTATTATTCCTTGGTGCAGTTGCGAAATCCGCACAATTCCCTCTTCACGTATGGTTACCCGATGCTATGGAAGGACCCACTCCCATTTCGGCTCTTATACACGCAGCTACTATGGTTGCTGCGGGGATTTTTCTTCTAGCTCGACTTCTTCCTCTTTTCATATCTTTACCATTTATAATGAGTTTCATTTCTTTAGTAGGTACAATAACACTCTTCTTAGGGGCTACTTTAGCTCTTGCTCAGAGAGATATTAAAAGAAGCTTAGCCTATTCTACAATGTCTCAATTGGGTTATATGATGTTAGCTCTAGGTATAGGTTCTTATCAAGCTGCTTTATTCCATTTGATCACTCATGCTTATTCAAAAGCTTTATTATTCTTGGGATCCGGATCCGTTATTCATTCAATGGAACCTCTTGTTGGATATTCACCAGATAAAAGTCAGAATATGGTTCTTATGGGTGGTTTAAGAAAATACATTCCAATTACAAGAACTACTTTTTTATGGGGTACACTTTCTCTTTGTGGTATTCCACCTCTTGCTTGCTTCTGGTCCAAAGATGAAATCCTTAGTAATAGTTGGTTGTATTCGCCCTTTTTTGGAATAATAGCCTCCTTTACTGCAGGATTAACTGCGTTTTATATGTTTCGGATATATTTACTTACGTTTGATGGGTATTTGCGTGTTCATTTTCAAAATTACAGTAGCACTAAAGAGGGTTCGTTGTATTCAATATCCTTATGGGGAAAAAGGATAACCAAAGGAGTGAATAGGAATTTTGTTTTATCAACAACGAAGAGTGGAGTTTCTTTTTTTTCACAAAATATATCCAAAATTCATGGTAATACAAGAAATAGGATAGGATCCTTTAGTACTTCCTTTGGGGCTAAAAACACTTTTGCCTATCCGCATGAAACGGGAAATACTATGTTATTTCCTCTTCTTATATTACTGCTTTTTACTTTGTTCATTGGATTCATAGGAATCTCTTTTGATAATGGAGCAATGGATAATGGAATATCAGAGTTAACCATATTATCAAAGTGGTTAACTCCCTCAATAAACTTTATCCAGGAAAGTTCTAATTCTTCTATAAATTCATATGAATTTATCACTAATGCAATTTCTTCTGTAAGTATAGCTATCTTCGGTTTATTCATAGCATATAGCTTCTATGGATCCGCTTATTCTTTTTTTCAGAATTTGGATTTAATAAATTCCTTTGTAAAAGGGAGTCCGAAAAAGGACTTTTTTGATCGAGTAAAAAAAAAGATATATAGTTGGTCATATAATCGTGGTTATATAGATATTTTCTATACTAGGGTCTTTACCCTCGGTATAAGAGGATTAACCGAACTAACTGAGTTTTTCGATAAGGGTGTTATTGATGGAATTACCAATGGAGTGGGTCTTGCTAGTTTTTGTATAGGAGAAGAAATTAAATATGTAGGGGGAGGGCGAATCTCGTCTTATTTATTCTTTTTTTTATGTTATGTATCCGTGTTTTTATTCTTTTTTCTTTCTTAACTTAAGGAATTTCCTGGTCTCCTACCTAAATAACTTTCCTATCCCCCTCCTTATCCCCTTCTATTATTTCTCTCTTTCTATCCCCCCTCTCCTAATAGTTCGGTTTTCTGCGATTTTTTCCATTCCTCTGTGTAAATAGCCTAATATGGGTTCACAATCAATAACATCTTCACCATCGAGAGTAACGAT